CAAATCCAAAGAATTCTTATTCATTTTTATACGTAGGTCATCGATTCCGCATTGTAAAACAAAGGGGGTCAAATTTACCGTTTTTCCAATTTTTCACCTTAAAGAGGATTCAAGCCATTTTATCGACATGAGTGTTGTATATCGAAAAAAATTTTAACAATTTTTTTTGAAACCATTTCATTTCTGTATTAACATAGTGGTAGAAAGAGTACTACACTGCGTCTAGACTTCAAACTGTTTACTTTAACCATAGTAATAGTCCAAAATGAATCTTTGGTTAATAGAGAATCAAAGTGGATTTACCAATGAATCACGAAATGCTATGGTTCTTAAATATTTTTTCTTAATTTATTCAAAAGTAATTCGCGGGATTATGCACATTTTCTTAGTTATAACGAAAAAAAAGTACAATTGGTTGGATCCAATCTATTCTTTGAAATTAACAACTCGCACACACTCCCTTTCCAAAAAAAACCAATACACCTAACACTACGCTTAGATTTATTAGATTTGTTGCTAAAATATCAGTATTAAACCCGAAACTTCCGGCGGATGGCAAGTAGCCCAAGCAAAGAAAAGAATCGGTTATATTTTTCATATGATCTCATCTCCTTTTATGGATAGACTAATTATCCTTCTATGATTCCTATTTTTAGGTTTTTTTCTTTTTTCTTAGTTTTAGTTATTCTTTAGTTATTAATTATTTAATATAAATTTTATATATTATATAAATTATAAATATAATATTTATATAATATTATTATATATGCATTTTGTATAATATAATACAAAAATGATTCCTTATTATCATAATAATTATTAGTAATTATAAGTTATGGGTACTAATATTAATTTAATATAAAAATAAGAATGTTAATACATATATATATATATATATTAAAATTAAATTTCTTATTTTATTTTAATTATTATAATTATATTATTAAAATATTATTAAATTGTAATATAAATAAATATTAATAAATATTTATATTCATTTTTCAAATTTTTTTTTTTTAGGATTAAACAAAAGGATTCGCAAATAAAAGCGCTAATGCTATAACCAACCCATAAATTGTTAAAGCTTCCATAAAAGCCAAACTAAGCAATAAAGTACCTCGTATTTTTCCCTCTGCTTCTGGTTGTCGCGCAATTCCTTCTACAGCTTGTCCTGCAGCAGTGCCTTGACCAATTCCAGGTCCAATAGAAGCAAGTCCGACGGCCAACCCAGCAGCAATAACGGAAGCGGCAGAAATCAGTGGATTCATGATAAGTTCCTCGCAAAAAAAAATTGAAATAGTTATTGAATTATACGATCGATCTACCTATGTAGTTTTTTTGTGAATCCGTTAATTTAATGTTTCACAATTAGAGATGAAACGGAAGGACTTTTTTAAATCCTTATCAAAATTTACAATAATAGCAGCGCAATTTTAGATAAATAATGTTAGTTATTTTAGATATATAGTTAGCTCATATATAACTAGTTCATATATAATATAATATCACATATACATGTGTTTCTTCCATGCCGTAAACCAATTATTTGTTTGTGTTTTAGTTTCAATCAGATTCGAGAATTATTCTTTGTGAAATCTCAAAAAAGAATATTTATTGGAGGAAAATGGAAATTGGTCAAACAAAAAGTATTTTTAGGAAAAATAGGAAAAAGATCTTTTAGATGGATCTCTTTCCTATTTTTTTTTACAATTCTCTATTTAATATTTTAGTATTCTTTTTTTTTTTAATTAAATTATTATTATAAATTATTATTATTATCCAATTATTATCAAAAATTTCTTTCTATTTCTATTATAATTTTCTTATTATAATTTTCTATTATAATATATATAATATTATAATATATATAATTTATGTTTTAATATATTTATTTATTTAATATTTATTTATGTTCTCTAAATAGATTATCTTGAAAGTGTATGTGTGGGGGGATAAGCGAAAAAAACTATTTTTTGAAAAAAAAAATGGTCAATGATGGCCTTCCATGGATTCACCTATATAAGCTGCAGCTAAAGTAGCAAAAATAAGAGCTTGAATACCGCTTGTAAATAATCCCAGGAACATGACAGGTATAGGAACTACTAAAGGTACTAAAGAAACAAGAACAACAACTACTAATTCATCAGCTAATATATTTCCGAAAAGTCGAAAACTAAGCGACAAGGGTTTTGTGAAATCTTCTAAGATGTTAATCGGTAAAAGAATTGGAGTTGGTTGAATGTATTTATTAAAATAAGCTAATCCTTTTTTTGAAAGACCTGCATAGAAATATGCTACTGACGTAAGTAAAGCTAATGCAACAGTAGTATTTATATCATTTGTGGGCGCAGCTAACTCCCCATGAGGTAACTGTATTATTTTCCAAGGCAAAAGAGCCCCCGACCAATTAGAAACAAAAATAAATAGAAACATAGTTCCAATAAATGGAACCCACGGACCATATTCTTCTCCAATCTGACTTTTGCTCACGTCTCGAATGAATTCAAGAACATATTCAAAGAAATTCTGACTAAAAGTGGGAATGGTTTGCAGATTTCGAACAACTAGAATAACTGAAACTAATAAAATAGCAATTACAACCCAAGAAGTAATAAGTACTTGGGCATGCACTTGGAAACCCCCTATTTGCCAATAGAAATGTTGACCTACTTCCATAGCAGATATATCGTATAATCTTTTTAATGTGTTGATGGAACATAATATAACATTCATATTGTCCTGCCCTCTAAAAGAAATAGAACTTGAAGGGGAATTATTTTAATTCAACCATCTCCTTTCCTTGTTGATTTGTTTACTTTCATTTTTTTTAATACTGACTAATCACATAATATTTCACATAATATTTCCGTTTGTTCTTTTTCTTTTTATATTTTTATTTTTTGTACGATTTAGTAATAGTTAGTAATAGTATAGTAACCGATTCCATAAATATATGAATCTCCCCAACCAAGTCAAATCATATTATTTATTTATCTTATTATTAATCAAAAATTCCGTATATAGCTAGAACGACCCTCACAAATTGCAAATATTAATTTGTTAAGAATGAATCGGATTGAAGTTATAGTATCATCATTAGCTGGAATCGAAATATCGGCCAGGTCGGGGTCACAATTTGTATCGATTAAACAAATCGTTGGAATTTCCAAAGTTATACATTCTTGAAGAGCCGTATATTCTTCTTGCTGATGGAGGATTATTACAATATCGGGTAATCTTGTCATATATTTAATGCCGCCAAGATGTGTTTCCAAATGAGATAATTGTCTCTTCAATATAGCGGCATCTCCTTTTGGAAAACTGTTGAGTCTCCCCGTCTTTTGTTGCGTTCTCAAGTCCCTGAACTTATGAAGTTTGGTTTCTGTAATATACCAATTGGTTAACATACCGCCGATCCATTTTTTATTAACATAATGACACCGAGCTCTTATTGCAGCTCGCGCTACTGAATCAGCTGCTTCTTTTTTGGTACCAACAATTAAGAATTGTTTTCCCCTACTTGCTGCATCAAAAACTAAATCACAAGCTTCTGATAAAAACCGAGCAGTTCTAGTAAGATTTGTAATATGAATACCCTTACGCTTTGCAGATATATAAGGTGCCATTTTAGGATTCCATTTTCTAGTATTGTGGCCAAGATGAACTGCTTCTTCTAGCATCTCTTCCAAAATTATATTCCAACATCTTTTTGTCATTTCTATTTATCCCCCCCACTTAAAAAAAATAAAAGTGAAAAAAAAAAGACCAGGTATTCTGAAATAGAAAATTGTTCCGATGGAACCTTCTCTTCTATCGAAGATTGGCCATTGATACATGATCAGGCCATTTTTTTTTATCTTTCTTTTACTACTCCCAAAAATGACCTAAGGGGATGAATCCGCTCTTAGGAATCATTTAATCCTAGATTGTTCTGATGTATCGCATAAATTCTTTGAAATGAAAAAAAATAATTCTCTGTGGTGGAACAAAATATCTCTCATTTCGTCCTCGAATAAATTCTTCTTTTTTGTTTCCAAGATTATCTTGTTATGTTGCCTTGGCTTTGAATGGTGCATTATTCTTTTCAATCCGGTACCAACGGGTATCATTCCTCCTAAAACAACATTTTCCTTCAGACCTTTCAACCAATCTATACGACCCCGGAGAGCGGCTTTTGCTAAAACTCTAGTAGTTTCTTGAAAACTTGCTTCAGATATGAAACTTTGAGTATTCAGAGATGTTTTTGTTATTCCCAATAATAGAGCTCGGTAGCAAATCGCTTCGTCCAGGGCACGGCCTGCTCGTTCGGCTCGCAACAATCCAATTAATTCGCCGGGTGAAAAAACATTAGACATTCCATCTTCTGAAACCAAGACTTTTGATGTTATTTGACGCACAATAATTTCTATATGTCTATTATGAATGTGAACTCCCTGGGATCGATAAACTTTTTGAATTTTATTAACTAAAGAAATACGACTTTGCGCTATAGTTAGCTCAGCACTAATCAAGAATCCCCAAGGAATGCCGAAAATTCTTGTTATATGCCGGTTCCAATTGTCAATTCTCTTTTCTAGGTTCATCGATATTGAATCAATCGAACGCACTTCTAATACCTGTTCTACTTTTGGAAGACCCTGTGTTATATCAACTGATCTCGATTTTTCATATATAAATGTAACTAATATATCTCCTTCATAAAGTATTTCTCCATAATGTCCATGAACAGTTGCTCCTGGAGTCGCCAAATAAGGGTTAGCCGATCTTATTCCTACAGAATCCATTTGAACAGTTAGAACTTGACCCGATTTTAAGTGTGGTGCATTTTTCATTTGCACTATACATCCATTTTCACAAATAAATTGCCCAAGACTAATTATTGTAAACGTTTTTTCACAATAATTATGATGTATAAAATGCCAATTCAAAAAAAATGGATTTAAAACGATAGTACTGCATATATCAGGTTTATAAATTCTCTCGTTTTCGTCCATTAAATA